GATTCGCCTGCTTTTATGTCTTTCGGAAGGAGCAATAATCAAATAAAGAAAATCAAGATATGAAAGAACTCAAATAGAATTAGAATTTTCTATTCTTAATCATTCTGATTCTTTCCCAAATACTTCAAATATTCAAATCAAAAAGTTACAATTGGTCAAATGATCAAATTCTTTTTGAAAAGGTACTTACTACTTAGTTATTAACTAAGATATTTATGAAGATAGAGAGTCAGAATATGCAATTTTAAATTATTCCACTATATGAATAATCTATATTCATAGAGGAAGGGAAAATAATTATAGTAAAAATAATACTTTATTCTGGTATGGATCATAGGATCTATCAATAAAATAACTTGACCCAATAAAAAAAAAGATCTTGGTATTTTAGTTAGTTTATTCGGAAGAATTAACTCATTCTGATTGAGCGACTTCCATTCTAACAAAACGACTTATGTTTATAGGAAACTCTATAATACTCGGCCTTTTGCTACCCATTATTTCACATAGAATTGAAAGAACAAATTACTAAATGTCTTTTTCTCAAGTGTTTATTATATTAACATTAACAGATTAAGAGTCTCATTCAGATTTTGAAATTGGAACTTAATTAAGTGTACTCTATTGATGAGTTGATAGAAAAATGTTACAGTATTGTTTTCTTAAACTAAGGTAAGTGTTTTTAAACCCTTTTTTTATTAAATAAAGACGAAGATAGACGGAAATTTGAATGGAATTGAAACCCTTTTTCATTCTTTTTCTTATAAATGACAACCTATTTGATTTCTATGACAGTGGCATAGATATAGACCCGAATGAAGATAAGTATATGTATATAAGGGCAGTACGAATTATTCTTTTTTCATATATTTTATGTAATCAAAACGTAAAAAAATTTCTTTGAAAAATAAGAAAAATAAACTAACATATCCTTTTTTTCCGGGAATACTCTATGGAATACACACGTATCCATATTGTATATTATCGAGGAAGTATTATCTGGGGAATAAATATAGAGATATAGAATCAAAAAAAAGATCCGTTTTGAACAATACATGTCTTTCACATCCAACTATAACAATGAGTAACCTCTTCATTTTTTAATGGCCGTTCCAAAGAAACGTACTTCTATATCAAAAAAGCGTATTCGTAAAAACGTTTGGAAAAGAAAAGGATATTGGGCAGCGATAAAAGCTTTTTCTTTAGCGAAATCTCTTTCTACCGGGAATTCAAAAAGTTTTTTTGTGGAACAAACAAGTAATCAAGTCTCGGAATAATCTGAATCAATATGATTCGATGAATTTGCTAATTGAATCTATAAAATGAATGATTCCATTAACTCATATTTTGAACTGATCAATATGAGATGGCGCTATCTATTGTGATATATAGAATAGGAAGTCTTCTGTCTACTGGATTCTAAAAACGGTACTTCTTTTTTTTTTCTTTTTTTGAACAAAAAAGAAAAAAAAAGAAGTACTTAAGCACAAGATAGAAAGTTTCACTTTTCTTTTTATTTGAGTAGCTTTTTTATTGTCATTTTCCCCATCGATTCACTTTTCACAATCCAATAATAAAAGTTTTATTTTTCCTTTAGAAAAGATTTTCTTGTATTATGTATTCCCAATATCAATCCTAGCCTATGTTTGGGTTTGGGGATCGACCAAGACATTTATCTATATATAGATAAATGTCTTGATACCTCTATTTTTTTTTTCTTTAGAAACAAATTTTTAGAAATACGATACGACAAAATTCCAATAGAAATGAAAACTCCTTTGTTATCTTATATTTCTATGTCCAGTTCAATGCCTAATTAATTTGTGAAATCCTAAGACGAATTATGTATACAATGGGAATCCCGACAGTTAATATAGTTATAGTTTTGATACCAAGCTATCAAAATATTTACAGAAGTCCTTGGTTGTAATGATCAAATTTGGATCTATAAAAAACCCTATTTTTTTGTTCATTGATAAAATCCATTTTTTTTTTTTTTTTTTTTCATTCGGACCCATGAAATCCGATAAATAAGAAATTCATTGTCAAAAAATGATGAATAAAGGACATTTTTTACTTCTATGCCTGGATTGAGGACAGAACTCTCTAGTTCCAACGGATCCATTTCGGGAAAACTGAAACCTCGCGAAAGTCCATTTTTAAAACAAAACCCATCCTACGAGACTCATTATTATTGAACGTTCAAATAGGAATTTGAATAAGTCTTTATTCATTGATTTTCGTTTTTCAATTCAAAAAGATTACATTGAATTTACTCCTAACAATCTCGACGATTGAATGTGGATAGGCTATTATGCTTTGGAGTAAGCCGCTATGGTGAAATCGGTAGACACGCTGCTCTTAGGAAGCAGTGCTAGAGCATCTCGGTTCGAGTCCGAGTGGCGGCATCTATCTTCTAAAAGAGATACAATAAATCCTATAATGAAAATGAATGGAATTCGTCATTTCCATTCCAGTGTTGTAAGGACCCTCCTTTATT